AATGATCCATCAGGTTCAGGATTGCTTTCTTATAATGGATCGGATCGTATGACTCCATTTTTTTCCATTTACTCAAAAGCAAGACTTCAACAATCATTTAACCAAAATCATGAAACTGTTCGTACGTTGTTGAATAGAACGAAGGAATGCCAATCTTTTCTCATTTTGTCATCAGCCAATTGTTTTCGAATGGGTCCATTCAAGGGTCGAAAATATTACAAAGAACCCGATCCTATAATTCCAATTAGGAATTCGTCGGGCCCTTTTGGAGCAGCCCTTCAAATTGCGAATTTTGATTCATTTTACCATTTAATAACTCATAATCAGATCTTGGTAACTAACTATTTGCAACTTGACAATTTAAAACAAACTTTTCGAGTAATGAAATATTATTTAATCGATGAAAATAGGAAGATTTATAATCCCGATCCAGTAAGGAACATTATTTTGAATCCGTTCCAATTGAATTGGCCTTGTCTTCATCACAATTATTGTGAAAAGGCCTCCACAAAAATAAGTCTTGGACAATTTCTTTGTGAAAATGTATGTATAGCCAAAAAGGGGCCACACCCAAAGGCGGGTCAAGTTCTAATTGTTCAAGTTGACTCTATAGTAATAAGAGCAGCTAAGCCCTATTTGGCCACCCCAGGAACGACTGTTCATGGACATTATGGGGAAATCGTTTATGAAGGAGATACATTAGTTACATTTATATATGAAAAATCGAGGTCTGGTGATATAACGCAAGGCCTTCCAAAGGTGGAACAAGTCTTAGAAGTTCGGTCGCTTGAGTCAATATCGATAAATCTAGAAAGGAGGATTGGTGCTTGGAATGAACGTATAACAGGAATTCTTGGGCTTCCTTGGGGATTCTTGATTGGCGCTGAGCTAACTATAGTGCAAAGTCGTATCGCTTTGGTTAATAAGATCCAAAAGGTTTATCGATCCCAAGGGGTCCAGATCCATAATAGGCATATAGAAATTATTGTACGTCAAATAACATCAAAAGTCTTGGTTTCAGAAGATGGAATGTCTAATGTTTTTTTACCAGGAGAGCTCGTTGGATTGTTGCGAGCGGAACGAACAGGACGTGCTTTGGAAGAAGCGATCTCTTACCGAGCCGTCTTATTGGGAATAACTAGAGCTTCTTTGAATACTCAAAGTTTTATATCCGAAGCAAGTTTTCAAGAAACTGCTCGAGTTTTAGCAAAAGCTGCTCTCCGGGGCCGTATCGATTGGTTAAAAGGCTTAAAAGAAAACGTGGTTCTGGGAGGAACGATACCCGTTGGTACCGGATTCAAAGGATTAGTACATCGCGCAAGGCAATATAAGAGCATTCCTTTGAAAAACAAAAAGAAAAATCTATTCGAGGGGGAAATGAACGATATTTTGTTTTATCACAGAGAATTCTTTAATTCATCTGTTTAAACAAAAGTGCAATGATACACCAAAACTCTAGTTTAGCTAATTTAAGAACGGATTCCTCCGATTTATCTGTTCTTTATTTCTTACGGGTATTTTTTTTTTAGAAAATAAGGAATAGAAAGGAATTAATGGTTTGATTTTTGGATCGAGGGGCAATTCGCCGTCGAAGAGAAGGTTCCGTCGGAACAATTTTTTATTTATAGGGATACCTCATCTCTTAAAAAAGAGAAAGTGTGAGGAGAAATGACAAGAAGATATTGGAACATCAATTTGGAAGAGATGATGGAAGCGGGAGTTCATTTTGGACATGGTACTAGGAAATGGAATCCTAGAATGTCACCCTATATCTCTGCAAAGCGTAAAGGTATTCATATTACAAATCTTACTAGAACTGCTCGTTTTTTATCAGAAGCTTGTGATTTAGTTTTTGATGCAGCAAGTAAAGGAAAACAATTTTTAATTGTTGGAACAAAAAATAAAGCAGCTGATTCAGTAGCATGGGCTGCAATAAGGGCTCGGTGTCATTATGTTAATAAAAAATGGCTGGGGGGTATGTTAACGAATTGGTCCACCACAGAAACGAGACTTCATAAGTTCAGAGACTTGAGAATGGAACAAAAGGCGGGAAAACTGGCCTGTCTTCCGAAGAGAGATGCAGCCATGTTGAAGAGACAATTGTCTCACTTGCAAACATATCTAGGTGGGATTAAATATATGACAGGGGTGCCGGATATTGTAATCATCGTTGATCAGCAAGAAGAATATACAGCTCTTCGAGAATGTATGACTTTGGGAATTCCAACGATTTGTTTAATCGATACAAATTGTGACCCTGATCTTGCAGATATTTCGATTCCGGCGAACGATGACGCTATAGCTTCAATTAGATTAATTCTCACCAAATTAGTATTCGCAATTTGTGAAGGCCGTTCTAGCTATATAAGAAATCCTTGATTCATAGGAAAAACACGACTTTAGTAAATTTTATAATTGAATTCGAATTAATAGAATTAAATCGGTTAAGATTCCTGAATATCAAAAAAGATATAAGAATAACTGGGGATATGTTGTGATTTGTTGGTATTATATATGATTGAAGTAGACAAGTCGAGAAAGCAATGGTTGAATCAAAATAATATTTTTTTTTAAGGTTATATTTCTGTCAGAGGACAATATGAATGTTCTATCATGTTCAATCAATACACTAAAAGGATTATATGATATATCCGGTGTAGAAGTCGGCCAACATTTCTATTGGCAAATAGGCGGTTTCCAAGTCCACGGCCAAGTACTTATTACTTCTTGGGTTGTAATTTCTATCTTATTAAGCTCAGCCACCATAGCTGTTCGGAATCCACAAACTATTCCGACTGACGGCCAGAATTTCTTTGAATATGTCCTGGAATTCATTCGAGACGTGAGCAAAACTCAGATTGGAGAAGAATATCGTCCTTGGGTTCCCTTTATTGGAACTATGTTTCTTTTTATTTTTGTGTCTAATTGGTCAGGGGCTCTTTTACCTTGGAAAATAATAAAGTTACCTCATGGGGAGTTAGCCGCACCTACGAATGATATAAATACTACTGTAGCTTTAGCTTTACTCACATCAATGGCATATTTCTATGCGGGTCTTACAAAAAAAGGTTTGGGTTATTTTAGTAAATACATTCAACCAACTCCAATTCTTTTACCCATTAACATCTTAGAAGATTTCACAAAACCTCTATCCCTGAGTTTTCGACTTTTCGGAAATATATTAGCCGATGAATTAGTCGTTGTTGTTCTTGTTTCTTTAGTACCTTTAGTAGTTCCTATACCTGTCATGTTTCTTGGATTATTTACAAGCGGGATTCAGGCCCTTATTTTTGCAACTTTAGCCGCAGCTTATATAGGTGAATCCATGGAGGGTCATCATTAATTCATTTTAGAAAGAGTTTTTGTTCTTCGATCCAGTCAATATATGTTTCAATCAAGATAATCTACTTAGAGAACATACTTGTATGTTCTCTAGGAATAGAAAGTAATATAAAAAACGGGATATTAGAGGGGAGAGTTATTAGTCTAGAAAGGCCGAACTAGGTATATGGAATCGAATAGCTATAAGTAAACTCTTGTAGATGTTTCAATTCCAAGAAAGATTCTAGAATCCAATTGAATTTAAGGTAGAATACCAGGTTTACGTTATGGAAGAAAGACAGGTATATTGGATATTAGATCTTGGCTAGTTAGACATGAACTAATAGTAAGCCCCACTTTAAATTAATATTAATAATAAATTTAGACGGGTATATCAATAGAAGTCTTTTTTTATGTTTTTTTTCATTTATTTGATTTATGAGAATGAGTGAGAAAAAAATAAAATAAAGAGTTGAAGAATTCAAAGAATGGTTAGAAAGAAGGAAATGAGAAACTCAAGTTGTCTAAGATTCAGGAAAGACTCAACAAATTTTTGATGATCTGATGAAATATTCTTATTTCAATTCGGAGTTTTTACTGACTTCGACTGGCTGAATCTTAGTCGATGGAATACTTAAGGCAAAATTTATTCGTTGATTGTATCATTAATCATTTCTTTTTTTTGTGCGAGGAACTTATCATGAATCCACTTGTTTCTGCCGCTTCCGTTATTGCTGCTGGATTGGCTGTAGGGCTTGCTTCTATTGGACCGGGAGTTGGTCAAGGTACTGCCGCAGGCCAAGCTGTAGAAGGTATTGCTAGACAGCCTGAAGCAGAGGGTAAAATACGAGGTACTTTATTGCTTAGTTTGGCTTTTATGGAAGCTTTAACAATTTATGGGTTGGTTGTAGCATTAGCTCTTTTATTTGCGAATCCTTTTGTTTAATCCTAATACGAAAAAAATACGTATTTTTTTCGTTGGACTTGACGCTTGCCTGCTTGCTTTTTCGCATTATAACAAGATTACTCTCCGACAATTACTTATTCGTTGAGAAACCGGGGGTAAGGGCTGATTTGGGGATGAGGAATTAGTGTTACCGACTCGCTTTCTTCCTTCCCCTTCTTAGTCCAACGAAAACTCTTTTTGAAAGGGTGCACCAAACGAGGTATTTCACAATTTACACGAAACCCGGTACCTAATTCTATTTGAATTAGTCTTATTAGAAATCTCAATTGAAAAATCAAAATAGATTGTGAAATGGAATCTATTTTGATTCTATTTTCGATTTCTAAATAGGAAATAGGTCAAGTAATACAAAAAAAATGATGTTCTTAGTCTATCTATAAGAGGAGATCCTATGAAAAATGTAACCGATTCTTTCGTTTCCCTGGGTCATTGGTCATCCGCCGGGAGTTTCGGATTTAATACCGATATTTTAGCAACAAATCCAATAAATCTAAGTGTAGTGATTGGTGTATTGATCTTTTTTGGAAAGGGAGTGTGTGTGAGTTGTTTATTTCAAGAATAGACTGGATTCAACCGGCTGCACTTCTTTTCGGTATAACTAGTAAAGAAAGGTGCATGATCTCGCGAATTACTTCTAAATAAATTACGAAATTATAGAAATTATATGTATATGAATATAACAATCATATGTAAGAACCATAACATTTCGTGA